GATTGTCTGGGAAATACTTCAAGAAGTTATGCAGGGGCATCCCGTATTGCTGAATAGAGCACCTACTTTACATAGATTAGGCATACAGTCATTCCAACCCATTTTAGTGGAAGGACGCACCATTTGTTTACATCCATTAGTTTGTAAGGGATTCAATGCAGACTTTGATGGGGATCAAATGGCTGTTCATGTGCCTTTATCTTTAGAGGCTCAAGCGGAGGCTCGTTTACTTATGTTTTCTCATTTGAATCTCTTGTCTCCAGCTATTGGAGATCCCATTTCTGTACCGACTCAAGATATGCTTATTGGACTCTATGTATTAACGAGTGGCACTCGTCGGGGTATTTGTGCAAATAGGTATAATCCATGTAATCGAAAAAACTATCAAAATGAAAGAATTCACGAAACAAACTATAAGTATATGAAAGAACCCTTTTTTTGCAATTCCTATGATGCAATTGGAGCTTATCGGCAGAAAAAAATCAATTTAGATAGTCCTTTGTGGCTTCGGTGGCAATTAGATCAACGAGTTATTGCTTCAAGAGAAGTTCCCATCGAAGTTCACTATGAATCCTTTGGTACCTATCATGAGATTTATGCACACTATCTAATAGTAAGAAGTGTAAATAAAGAAACTTTTTGTATATACATTCGAACCACAGTTGGTCATATTTCTTTTTATCGAGAAATCGAAGAAGCTATACAAGGTTTTTCTCAAGCCTGCTCATATGATACCTAATAATATGGTATCTAAACTAAGTAATTCTAGGACACCAGTGTGAATTCGGGCCTCCGCGATTCAACTCGGACCATAGTTCCTGACCTCAAATTCTACGCAAATCAAGATCGAGAAAAGGAAGTTTGCAATCATTGACTCAAATTCATTGTCGAATCCCATTCAGCAGAATATGGAGGTACTTATGGCGGAACGGGCCAATCTGGTATTTCACAATAAAGTGATAGATGGAACTGCCATTAAACGACTTATTAGCCGATTAATAGATCACTTCGGAATGGCATATACATCACACATCCTGGATCAAGTAAAGACTCTGGGTTTCCAGCAAGCTACTGCTACATCAATTTCATTAGGAATTGATGATCTTTTAACGATACCTTCTAAGGGATGGCTTGTGCAAGATGCTGAACAACAAAGTTTGATTTTGGAAAAACACCATCATTATGGGAATGTACATGCGGTAGAAAAATTACGACAATCTATTGAGATATGGTATGCTACAAGTGAATATTTGCGACAAGAAATGAATCCTAATTTTCGGATGACTGACCCTTTCAATCCAGTCCATATGATGTCTTTTTCAGGAGCTAGGGGAAATGCATCTCAAGTACATCAATTAGTAGGTATGAGAGGATTAATGTCGGATCCCCAAGGACAAATGATTGATTTACCTATTCAAAGCAATTTACGCGAAGGACTGTCTTTAACAGAATATATTATTTCTTGCTACGGAGCTCGTAAAGGAGTTGTGGATACTGCTGTACGCACATCAGATGCTGGATATCTTACGCGTAGACTTGTTGAAGTAGTACAACATATTGTTGTACGTAGAACAGATTGTGGCACCACCCGAGGGATTTCTGTGAGTCCTCAAAATAAAAAAAGGATGATGTCAGAAAGAATTTTTATCCAAACACTAATTGGTCGTGTGTTAGCAGATGATATATATATCGGTTCCCGATGTATCGCCTTTCGAAATCAAGATCTTGGGATTGGACTTGTCAATCGATTCATAACCTTTGGAACACAATCAATATATATTCGAACTCCCTTTTCTTGCCGCAGTGCATCTTGGATCTGTCGATTATGTTATGGTCGGAGTCCCACTCATGGTGACCTAGTTGAATTGGGGGAAGCTGTAGGTATTATTGCCGGTCAATCTATTGGAGAACCAGGGACTCAACTAACATTAAGAACTTTTCATACCGGTGGAGTATTTACAGGAGGTACTGCAGAACATGTACGAGCCCCTTATAATGGAAAAATCAAATTCAATGAGGATTTGGTTCATCCTACACGTACACGTCACGGGCATCCTGCCTTTCTATGTTATATGGACTTGCCTGTAATTATTGAGAGTGAAGATATTATACATAGCGTGACTATTCCACCAAAAAGTTTGCTTTTAGTTAAAAATGATCAATATGTAGAATCAGAACAAGTGATTGCTGAGATTCGCGAGCGAACATACACTTTTCATTTTAAAGAGAGGGTTCGAAAACATATTTATTCTGACTCAGAGGGAGAAATGCACTGGAGTACGGATGTGTACCATGCACCCGAATTTACATATAGTAATGTCCATCTTTTACCAAAAACAAGTCATTTATGGATATTATCAGGAGGTTCATTTGGATCTAGTCTAATTCTTTTTTCGATTCACAAAGATCAAGATCAAATGAACATACCCTTTCTTTCCATCGAAAGAATTTCTAGCTTCTTAGTGAATAATGATCAAGTGAGCTACAATTTTTTTAGTTCGGATTTTTCTGATAAAAAAAAATATGGGATTCCCGATTATTCAGAATTGAATAGAAGCATAGGTACTAGTCATTCTAATCTCATTTATTCTGCTATTTTTGATGAGAACTCGGATTTATTAGCAAAGAGGCGAAGAAATCGATTTCTCATTCCATTCCAATCGATTCAAGAACAAGAAAAAGAATTCATACCGCATTCAGGTATCTCGATTGAAATACCCATAAATGGTATTTTCCGTAGAAATAGTATTTTTGCTTTTTTTGATGATCCTAGATACAGAAGAAAGAGTTCCGGAATTCTTAAATATGGGACTATAGAGGCGGACTCAATCATCCAAAAAGAGGATATCATTGAGTATCGAGGAGTCAAAAAATTTAAGACAAAATACCAAATGAAAGTAGATCGATTTTTTTTCATTCCCGAGGAAGTACATATTTTACCCGAATCCTCTTCCATAATGGTACAGAACTATAGTATCATTGCAGTCGATACACGAATCACTTTAAATATAAGAAGCCAAGTCGGCGGATTGGTTCGAGTGGAGAGAAAAAAAAAAAGGATTGAACTCAAAATATTTTCGGGGGATATCCACTTTCCGGACAAGACAGATAAGATATCCCGACACAGTGGTATCTTGATACCATCAGGAAGGGGAAAAGCAAACTCTAAAGAATCAAAAAAATTGCAAAATTGGGTTTATGTCCAACGAGTCACACCAACCAAGAAAAAGTTTTTTGTTTTGGTGCGACCCGTGGCCACATATGAGATAGTGGACAGTATAAATTTAGCAACACTCTTCCCACAAGATCTCTTTCGGGAAAAGGATAATATGCAACTTCGAGTTGTCAACTATATCCTTTATGGAAATGGCAAACCAACTCGAGAAATTTCTGACACAAGTATTCAATTGGTTCGAACTTGTTTAGTCTTGAATTGGGACCAAGACAACAAAAATTCTTCCCTCGAAGAGGTCCGCGCTTTCTTTCTTCAAGTAAGTACAAAGGGGTTGATTCGATATTTCATAAGAATCGGCTTAGTGAAATCCCATATTTCGTATATAAGAAAAAGGAATAATCCGTCAGATTCGGGATTGAGCTCTGCAGATCACATCAATCCGTTTTATTCCATTTATTCCAAGGTCAGCATTCAACAATCACTTAGACAAAATCACGGAACTATTCGTATGTTCTTAAATAGAAATAAGGAATCCCAATCTTTGTTAATTTTATCATCATCTAATTGTTTTAGAATGGGTCCATTTAATCATGTAAAATATCACAATGTGATAAACCAATCAATTAAAAAAAATCCTCTAATTCAAATTACAAATTCGTCGGGCCCCTTAGGGACAGCCATTCCAATTGCGAATTTTTATTCATTTTTGCCTTTATTAACTTATAATCAGATCTCAGTACTTAAATATTTGCAACTTGACAACTTAAAATATATTTTTCAAGTAATTAAATATTATTTAATCGATGAAAACGGAAGAATTTATAATCTCGATCCATACAGTAACATCGTTTTGAATCCATTCAATTTGAATTGGTATTTTCTTCATAAAAATTATCATCATAATTATTGTGAAGAAACGTCCACAATAATTAGTCTTGGACAATTTATTTGTGAAAATGTATGTATAGCCAAAAAAGGACCACACCTAAAATCGGGTCAAGTTTTAATTGTTCAAGTTGATTCTATAGTAATAAGATCCGCTAAGTCCTATTTGGCTACTCCAGGAGCAACGGTTCATGGGCATTACGGAGAAATTCTTTACGAGGGGGATACATTAATTACATTTATATATGAAAAATCGAGATCCGGTGATATAACACAAGGTCTTCCAAAAGTAGAACAAGTGTTAGAAGTTCGTTCGATTGATTCAATATCGATGAACTTAGAAAAGCGGATTAAGGGTTGGAACAAGTGTATAACAAGAATTCTTGGAGTTCCTTGGGGATTCTTGATTGGTGCTGAGCTAACTCTAATGCAAAGTCGTATTTCTTTGGTTAATAAGATTCAAAAGGTTTATCGATCCCAGGGGGTGCAGATCCATAATAGGCATATCGAAATTATTGTACGCCAAATAACATCAAAAGTTTTGGTTTCAGAAGAGGGAATGTCTAATGTTTTTTTACCTGGAGAACTGATTGGATTGTTACGAGCAGAACGAACGGGGCGTGCTTTAGAAGAAGCGATTTGTTATCGAGCCATTTTATTAGGAATAACTCGAGCATCTTTGAATACTCAAAGTTTTATATCCGAAGCAAGTTTTCAAGAAACTGCTCGAGTTTTAGCAAAAGCTGCTCTTCGGGGTCGTATCGATTGGTTGAAAGGTCTGAAAGAAAACGTTGTTCTAGGGGGGGTGATCCCCGCTGGGACAGGATTCAAAGGATTGGTGCATTGTTCACGGCAACATACCAACATTCTTTTGGAAAAAAAAAGAAAAAATTTATCTTTATTCGAGGGAGATAGGAGAGATATTTTCTTATACCACAAAGAATTATTTGACTCTTCTATTTCAAAGAATTTACATAATACATCTGAACGATCTTTTATAGGATTTAATGATTCCTAATATCAGATTCCTATTTTTAATTTAATTATTTGTTGTTTGCTGTAATCATTTGATTTGGTAATTTGTTAACACTAATAAAGATAATAATTTATAGAAAGTAATGGCTTGGCTCATGTATAAATGGCCAATCTCGGGTAGAAGAGAAGGTTCCATCGGAACAATTTTTTATTTTTGTTTAGGGTACCCCCCTTTTTTTTTTATTTTTTTAAGTGTTAAAAGAAATGGCAAAAAGATATTGGAACATCGATTTGGAAGAGATGATGAAAGCAGGAGTTCATTTTGGACATGGGACTAGGAAATGGAATCCTAGAATGGCACCTTATATTTCTGCAAAACGTAAAGGTATTCATATTATAAATCTGACTAGAACTGCTCGTTTTTTATCAGAAGCTTGTGATTTAGTTTTTGATGCAGCAAGTAGGGGAAAACAATTCTTAATTGTTGGGACCAAAAATAAAGCAGCTGATTTAGTATCGCGGGCTGCAATAAGGGCTCGGTGTCATTATGTTAATAAAAAATGGCTCGGCGGCATGTTAACAAATTGGTCCACTACAGAAAAAAGACTTCATAAGTTTAGGGACTTGAGAACCGAACAAAAGACAGGGGGACTCAACCGTCTTCCGAAAAGGGATGCAGCTGTGTTGAAGAGACAATTATCTCATTTGCAAACATATCTAGGCGGGATTAAATATATGACGGGGTTGCCTGATATTGTAATCATCATCGATCAACAAGAAGAATATACGGCTGTTCGAGAATGTATCACTTTAGGAATTCCAACCATTTCTTTAATTGATACAAATTGTGATCCCGATCTCGCGGATATTTCTATTCCAGCAAATGATGACGCTATCGCTTCAATTCGATTCATTCTTAACAAATTAGTATTTGCAATTTGTGAAGGTCGTTCTAGCTATATACAAAATTCTTGATTAATAATAATAATAAGATAAATAAATCAATTTTTTTTTTTTTGGGGGGGGGGCTCCCTGTATTTCGATTTATAGAATCGGTTACTACTTACTGAATCGTACAAAAGAAAAAGAGATAAAAAAAACTGGGGATATTGTGTGATTAGTTTAGTTGATATGCAAAACTCAAATATACAATTCAAGTAGATAAGTAAAAAAAGAAAAAGAGAGATCTTGAATCAAAATAATTTAAAGTTCTTAGTTTTCTCAGAGGGCAATATGAATGTTCTATCATGTTCCATCAACACACTAATAAAAGAAGGTTTATATGAGATATCTGGTGTAGAGGTAGGCCAACATTTCTATTGGCAAATAGGGGGTTTCCAAGTCCATGCCCAAGTACTTATTACTTCTTGGGTTGTAATTGCTATCTTATTAGGTTCCGCAGTTCTATCGGTTCGGAATCCACAAACCATTCCAACTGACGACCAAAATTTCTTTGAATTTGTCCTTGAATTCATTCGAGACGTGAGTCAAACCCAGATTGGAGAAGAATATGGTCCATGGGTTCCCTTTATTGGAACTATGTTTTTATTTATTTTTGTTTCTAACTGGTCAGGAGCTCTTTTACCGTGGAAAATTATCCAGTTACCTCAAGGGGAGTTAGCGGCACCAACGAATGATATAAATACGACTGTTGCTTTAGCTTTACTCACATCAGTAGCCTATTTTTATGCAGGTCTTAGCAAAAAAGGATTAGGGTATTTCAGTAAATACATTCAACCAACTCCAATTCTTTTACCCATTAACATCTTAGAAGATTTCACAAAACCCCTATCACTTAGTTTTCGACTTTTCGGAAATATATTAGCCGATGAATTAGTAGTTGTTGTTCTTGTTTCTTTAGTACCTTTAGTGGTTCCTATACCTGTCATGTTCCTTGGATTATTTACAAGCGGGATTCAAGCTCTCATTTTTGCAACGTTAGCTGCGGCTTATATAGGCGAATCTATGGAGGGTCATCATTGACTATTTTTTCAAATAGTCTTTTTTTAGGTTAGCCCAAGGCAATGTATATATAATTTATTTAAAGTACTAGCAAAAACAATTGTGATATTAAGAAATTTTCATAAAAAATGAAAGCGATCTAAAAGCTCTTTTTCCTAAAATTTTCAATTTTCCTTAAATCCCTTGGTCTCAATTTAGGACGTGTGATTAAAAAGAAAAAAAAAAGATTAAATAAATTTTTTTAGGGTGTTTTTTAGAACGATTCTCACTTTTAGTCAATTTCATTCAATTCAAGGATTGACAAAAAAAATCAAATTTTAATAAATGCAAAATTGCATGAATTTAGCTCAATAAAATACTGATAGTTATTTCTACGCAATGAAAGAATTCGGATATTTAGATTCCATCTATGTGGGATAATAATAAATTAGGTATATGTAATCGAATGTCTATAATCTAATTCCGTTAGGTGTTTCAAAGAAAAATTATAGAATAGTTGGTTTACGTTATGTAAGAAACACATGTATATGTGATATTTGATATTGACTAAAGTTAAAGACCGATCTAATCTGCCCCAGTTGTCAATTTAGATTTAGATAGGGATTCAATTAGAAGTTCTTTCTTTTCATCTTTGACTGTGAATTCTATCAATAAAAGGATAAAAAGAAAAAGAACGAAGGATTCAAAGAATGGTTCACAAAAAAGAAATGGGATAAAGATAAAAAAGTCGTGTCGTATATATATTATGGATTTCAAAAAATCCCGTGGATAGTAACTAATATCAAAGTAATTCTGATGATTCAATAATATTATTATTTCAATTCAAGTTATTGGTTATTTTGGCTGGATGAATCTTAGCGCTGACTTAATTATAATTAAGTCTTAAGTCATTGGATGATTGTATCATTAACTATTTCTTTATTTTGGTGCGAGGAATTTATCATGAATCCACTGATTTCTGCTGCTTCGGTTATTGCTGCTGGGTTGGCTGTTGGACTTGCTTCTATTGGACCTGGAGTTGGTCAAGGTACAGCTGCGGGTCAAGCTGTCGAAGGTATCGCGAGACAACCTGAGGCAGAAGGAAAAATACGAGGTACTTTATTACTTAGTCTGGCTTTTATGGAAGCTTTAACAATTTATGGCCTGGTTGTAGCATTAGCGCTTTTATTTGCGAATCCTTTTGTTTAATCCTATAAATCTGAAAATTTTGGATTTTTTTTCGTAGTTTATTTTATGGACGGGGACTCGCTCCTTTCCTTTTTGAATTCTATCAAGATTTCACTCCTACAATTATTCATTATTGAGACAACAATCCTTGGGAAGGATTAATTTGAGGATGGGGAATTAGTACATCGACTCGTTTTCTTCCTTCCCCCTATTATTTTAGTTCGATGAAAACTTTTTTTTTAAGGAGTGTTGCGAAAAAAGGAGGTTTTTTGAAATTGACATCAAACTTGGTCTCAAATTTTAGCTTAATTATTAATTCTAATAATATTATTGAAAATTTCCAATTTTTGATTTTTTTAAATCTATTTGTAAATAGAATAGATTTTTGATTATGTTTACAAATATCTAAATAGGCAAATTGAATTTAATTAGAAATTCTTAAATTCCATTTATTTTATTTTCAATAAAAAAAAAAGATATAAGATAAGTAAATAATAAATACTAAATAAATAGAAGGAGTGATACAATAAAAAAAAGGACAGAGTTCTTTTTTGTAGTTTAGCTATAAGAGGAGATTATATGAAAAATCTAACCGATTCTTTCGTTTACTTGGGTCACTGGCCATCCGCCGGGAGTTTCGGGTTTAATACCGATATTTTAGCAACAAATCCAATAAATCTAAGTGTAGTCTTTGGTGTATTGATCTTTTTTGGAAAGGGAGTGTGTGTGAGTTGTTCATTTCAAGAATAGGCTGGATTCACCCAGTGGCACTATAACTAGGAAAAAGTGCATAATCCCGCGAATGACTTCTGAATAAAAAAATTCAATCAAAAAAATCATATTTTAGAACCATAGCATTTCGTTATTTTTTTGGAAATCTACTTTACTTTGATTCTCTATCAACCCAAAATCTGGGACCATTAACATGGTTAAAGCTAAACCGTTTGAAATTCAGATGCAGCATGGTACTCTTTCTACTACTGTAGTCTAATTAAAAAATTAATGCAAAAAAAGATTTTCAAATAGTTAGACCTTTTTCGATATAAAACACTCATGTCGATAAAATGATTTGAGTCCTTTTTATAATGCAGAATGGATAACCTACGTATAAAGGAATAAGAATTCTTTTGGATTTGAAGAAAAAAAAAGAAACAACTTTGCTGACAATTATATATTTTTCATTGGTCAGAAGAATCCTTCGAATATTTTTGTCTTGGATTGGTGATCTTTTTCGATAGAAATATATATTGAATATGAATTGAATAGAAAAAAGCGGGAGAGGATAGGCTCATTACATAAAAAATATGTTAACTAAAGTCCCATAAAAAATTGATAAATGATTGGAATAAGTGAGCATGAGAGCCAAATGAATCGAAAGATTCATGTTTGGTTCGGGAAGGGATCATAGAACTTTTTTTTGAAATGAATGGAAAAATAATCTACTTTCATTAAATGATTTATTAGATAACCGAAAACAGAGGATATTAAATACTATTCGAAATTCAGAAGAACTACGTGAAGGAGCTATTCAACAATTGGAAAATGCCCGAGCTCGCTTACGTAAAGTAGAAATGGAGGCAGATCAGTTTCGTGTGAATGGATATTCTGAAATCGAACGAGAAAAATTAAATTTGATTAATTCAACTTATAGGACTTTGCAACAATTAGAAAATTACAAAAATGAAACCATTCATTTTGAGCAACAAAGAGCTATTAATCAAGTCCGACAACGGGTTTTCCAACAAGCTTTACAAGGAGCTCTAGGAACCCTAAATAGTTGTTTGAGTAATGAGTTACATTTACGTACCATTAATGCAAATATTGGTATGTTTGGTA